TAAAAAAGTTTCGATTGGACTAAGATAGAGGGAAGGAAGAAAGCGAGTCGGTATACTAATTCCTCATCCCCCAATCAGTCCTTCCCCAGGGCAATTGTCGCAAGAAAACTAAAGTCGGTAGTTGTAGGGTGAAATCCTGATAGAATTGCAAAAAAAGCAAGCAGCAAGTCTAAGGCAATAAAAAAGAAAAATACATATTTTTTTTTTCTTTTTTATTTTATGGGATTCTAAACAAATAGAAAATTAAACAAAAGGATTTGCAAATAAAAGTGCTAATGCTACAACCAGTCCATAAATTGTTAAAGCTTCCATAAAAGCCAGACTAAGCAATAAAGTACCTCGTATTTTTCCCTCCGCCTCGGGCTGTCTCGCGATACCTTCTACAGCTTGGCCTGCAGCAGTACCTTGACCAACCCCAGGTCCAATAGAAGCAAGCCCAACAGCCAACCCAGCAGCAATAACAGAAGCGGCAGAAATCAATGGATTCATGATAAGTTCCTCGCAAAAGAAAAAAGAAATGGTTAATGATACAATCAACCAATAAATTATGACTTAATTATTTATTGCGTCGATAAGATTTTTCCAGTCAAAGTAACGCAACTAAGAGCTCTGAATTGAAGTAATAATCTTATTGAATCATCAGAATCACTTCGCTATCTATTTTTCAAATTCCTATCCGCGGATTTTTTGCGAATTCATACAACTTTTTTCCATTTCTTTCTTTGCTCCGAACCTTTCTTGAAATTCGAGCTCTTCGCTCTTTTTCTTGATAGAATTTCTTTATTCAATTCAAACAAATGAAAAGGAAGGACTCTTATTGAAATCCCTATCTCAATTCTGAGTAGTAGTGGAGCGATTAGATATATCTTTTCGCTTATCTTATATAGAACTAGCCTACTATTCCATATACATGTTTTTCACTATTCCATATACATGTTTTTCTTCGATAAAGTAAACTAATTCTTTTGATTCTTCCTCTAGATCGTATCGACCTTTTTGTCTATTTATGTGTATATTTATGTCCATATTAAATAAATTGTCTTGAGAAAGGCATGGATTCCTTTGCACTAAGTTAAAAAATAAAGACGATTTCGAAACTTAGTCAATGGTGCCCCTCCATGGATTCGCCTATATAAGCCGCTGCTAACGTTGCAAAAATAAGAGCTTGAATACCGCTTGTAAATAATCCAAGGAGCATAACAGGTATAGGAACCACTGAAGGTACTAAAGAAACAAGAACAACAACTACCAATTCGTCCGCTAATATATTTCCGAAAAGTCGAAAGCTAAGCGATAAAGGTTTTGTGAAATCTTCTAAAATATTAATGGGTAAAAGAATTGGAGTTGGTTGAATGTATTTAACGAAATAACCTAATCCTTTTTTGCTAAGGCCCGCATAAAAATATGCAATTGACGTAAGTAAAGCTAAAGCAACGGTAGTATTTATATCATTTGTGGGTGCGGCTAACTCTCCATGAGGTAACTGTATGATTTTCCAAGGTAAAAGCGCCCCTGACCAATTAGAAACAAAAATAAATAGAAACAGAGTTCCAATAAAAGGAACCCATGGACCATATTCCTCTCCAATTTGAGTTTTGCTCACATCTCGAATAAATTCAAGGACATATTCGAAGAAATTCTGACCGTCACTAGGGATGGTTTGTGGATTCCGAACAGCTACAATGGCAGAACCTAATAAGATAGCAATTACAACCCAAGAAGTAATAAGTACTTGGGCATGAATTTGGAAACCACCTAGTTTCAAATAAAAATGCTGGCCTACTTCTACGCCGGATATATCATATAAGCTTTTTAATGTGTTGATGGAAGATGATAAAACATTCATATTGTCCTCTGAAAGAAAACCTTACAAGAAATTATTTTGATTCAACCCTTTTTTTGTTTAGGCTTGCCCACTGGAATTGTATATTTTGTATACAAACGGATCACATAATATTCCTAAATTCTTTAAAATTTTTTTTGCACGATTCAGGAATAGTAAAGGATTCCATCAATTTATCAGTCTATGGAATTTTCAAAAGAACTTTTTGATCTTATATGTTATTATTAATTAGGGATTTTGTATATACCTAGAACGACCTTCACAAATTGCAAATACTAATTTGTTAAGAATGAATCGGATTGAAGCTCTAGCGTCATCATTCGCCGGAATCGAAATATCTGCGAAATCAGGGTCACAATTTGTATCAATTAAACAAATTGTCGGAATTCCCAAAGTGATACATTCCCGAAGAGCCGTATATTCTTCTTGTTGATCAACGATTATTACAATATCTGGTAACCCTGTCATATATTTGATCCCACCCAGATATTTTTGCAAGTGAGATAATTGTCTCTTTAATTGAGCCACATCCCTTTTCGGAAGGCGATTGAGTTTTCCTGTCTTTTGGTCTATTCTTAAGTCCCTGAACTTTTGAAGTCTCATTTCTGTAGTGGACCAATTCGTTAAAATACCGCCGAGCCACTTTTTATTAACATAATGACACCGAGCCCTTATTGCAGCCCGCGCTACCGAATCCGCTGCTTTTTTTTTGGTACCAACAATTAAGAATTTTTTTCCACTACTTGCTGCATCAAAAACTAAATCACAAGCTTCTGATAAAAAACGAGCAGTTCTAATAAGATTTGTAATATGAATACCTTTACGCTTTGCAGAGATATAAGGTGCCATTTTCGGATTCCATTTTTTAATAGCATGGCCAAAATGAACTCCTGCTTCCAGCATCTCTTCCAAATTAATATTCCAATATCTTCTTATCATTTCTCCCTACACTTCCTCTCTTTTTTTTCATTGAAAAAAAAGACGGGATTACCCTGAAATAAATAACTGTTCCGACGGAACCTTATCTTTTCCTCTTTTCTCGAAGATTGGGTGTTGATATATGACCCAACCGATTTATTTCTTTCTATTCTTTATTATCTTTTTTTTTTTCATTTCCTTATTACTCTAGAAATATAGAAATATCAAAAATCACATTACCAAATCGCGTGTAAATGGAACAAATAAAAGAATCGCCTCATAGTTATATAGTTATAAAGTTAAAAGTATGAATCCACTCTTAGGAATCATTAAATCCTATAAATTATTGTTCTGATGTATCATATCAATTTTTTGAAATGCAAGAATCAAATAACTCTCTGTGGTGGAACAAAATATCTCCCATTTCCCCCTCGAATAAATTCTTGTTTTTGGTTTTAAATCTTAAAGGAATGCTCGTATGTTGCCTTGAGCGGTGCACTAATCTTTTGAATCCGGTACCAACAGGTATCATACTGCCTAGAACAACGTTTTCTTTCAGGCCTTTCAGCCAATCGATACGTCCGCGGAGAGCTGCTTTTGATAAAACACGAGCAGTTTCTTGAAAACTTGCCTCGGAGATGAAACTTTGAGTATTCAGAGATGCTCTCGTGATTCCCAAGAGCATAACTCGGTAACAGATCACTTCTTCCAAAGCCCGCCCCGTGCGTTCCGCTCGCAACAATCCAATTAGTTCTCCGGGTGAAAAAACATTAGACATTCCATCTTCCGAAACCGACACTTTTGATGTTATTTGACGTACAATAATTTCCATATGCCTATTATGGATCTGCACCCCTTGGGATCGATAAATCTTTTGGATCTTATTAACCAAAGAGATACGACTTTGTACTATAGTTAGTTCAGCACCAATCAAGAATCCCCAAGGAATTCCAAGAATTCTTGTTCTACACGCGTTCCAACCCTCAACTCTCTTTTCTAGGTTTATCGATATTGAATCAATTGAGCGTACTTCTAACACTTGTTCCACTTTTGGAAGACCCTGCGTTATATCACTAGATCTCGACTTTTCATACATAAATGAAACTAAAGTATCTCCTTGGTCAAGGATTTCTCCATAATGACGATGAACAGTTGCTTCGGGAGTGGCCAAATAAGGCTTAGCTGATCTTAGTACTATAGACTCAACGTGAACAATTATAACTTGACCCGATTTTAGGTGTGGTGCGTTTTTGGCCATACATACATTTTCGAAAATAAACTGTCCCAGGTTAATTATTGTGAATGTTTCTTCACAAAAATTATGATGATAATTATGATGGAGAAAATACCAATTCAATTTGAATGGATTCAAAACACTGTTAATGCACGAATCAGGATTCAAAATTCTCTTGTTCTCCTCCATTAAATAATATTTAAGTACTTGAAAAGTCTTTTTGAAATTGTCAAGTTTCAAATATTTTTTTACCGAGATCTGATTATGAGTTAGTAAATAATGGTAGACTGAATAAAAATTTGCAATTTCAAGCGCTGTTCCTAAAGGACCCGGACCCGGCGAATTCCTAATTGGGATTCTAGCCTCTCTTTTAGTTAATTCTTTTATGACATTCTGATATTTTACATCGTTGAATGGATCCATTTGAAAACAATTAGATGATGACAAAATTATTAAAGATCGACATTCTTTATTTCTATTTCTATTCAACAACGTACTTATAGTTACTTCATTTTGTTTAAGTGATTGTTGAATCTTTGCCTTGGAATAAATGGAAAAAAATGAATTAATATTGGCATGATCTAACCCAATATGGGAGATCGATCCTAAACCTAATGAATCGTTCCGTTTTCTGTTGATATCGGAAATACAGGATTCCACTAAGTTTAAGTTGATTTTGAGGAAATCACGAATCAGACCATTTGTACTTACTTCAACAAAAGAAGCACGCGCCCCTTCGATAGAAGAACTTTTTTTATCTTCATCCCAATTCAAGACTAAACAAGTACGAACTAATTGAATACTTGTGTCATAAATTTCTCGAATTGGTTTACCATTTCCATAAAGAATATAATTGACAACTTGAAGTTTCAGATTTTCCTTTTCCTGCAATAGATCCGGGGGGAAAAGTGTTTCAAAATTTAGATCGTATCCTATTTTGTTGTTATATAGGATTACTGGCCGAACCAAAAGAAAATACTTTTTCTTGGTAAGTGTGATCCGTTGGACATAGATCCAATTTTTTTTTTTTTTTTTTGATTTCTTAGAATTTGTTTTGACCCTTCCTGGTGGTATTAAGATACCACTGTATCGCGATATCTTATCTGTTTCCCCCGGAAAATGTGGATCTCCAGAAAGAATTTTAAGTTCAATTTTTTTTTTTTTTCTCTCTATTCGTACCAATCCGCTTACCCGACTTCTTATATTTAACGTGATTTGTGTATCTATTCCAATAATACTATTATTACGTACCATTAAGGAAGAAGATTTGGGTAAAATATACACTTCCTCAGGAATGAAAAAAAAGCAATGTACTTTCATTCCGTATTTTGACTTAAATTCTTTGACTCTCCGATACTCAACCGAATCTTCTTTTTTGACGATTGAATGCGCCCCTACAAACCCATACTTAGTAATTCCGGAACTGTTTCTTTGTTGGTATTGAGGATCGTTGAAATAAGCAAAAATACTATTTTTATAGAAAATACCATTTATAGGTATTTCAATCGAGATATCGGAGGGGGATATTAGTTCTTTCTCTTGTTCTTGAATCGATTGGAATGGCATGATAAATCGATTTCTGCGTCTCTTTGCCACTGAATAAAAATTCTCGTGGAGAATTGCAGGATATATGAGATTACAATGACCAGTACTTTGGATTCGATTAAGTTCGGAATAATCAGAAATCTCACTTTTTTTTTTACTCGAAAGATCTGAACTAAATAATTTGTATTGAACTTGATCATTATTTTCTGAATTTACGGAGGAGTTCGAAATATATCTCTTTTCGACAGAAAGGGAATGTGTGTTCATTTGATCTTGATCCTTGTGTAGCGAAAATGGGACTGTACTGGATCTGCCCGAACCCCCCGATAATATCCATAAATGACTTGTTTTTGGTAAAAGATGGACATTACTATATGGAAATTCAGATGTATGGTATACGTCGGTACTCCAGTGCATTTCTCCTTCTGAATCGGAATAAATATGTTTTCGAACCCTCTCCGTAAAATTAAAAGGGTATGTTCCCGCGCGAATTTCAGCAATCACTTGTTCTGATTCCACATATTGATCGTTTTGAACTAAAAGAAGACTTTTTGATGGAATAGTCACGTTATGTAGAATATCTTCACTCTCAATAGTTACATACAAGTCTATAGAACAGAGAAAAGCCGGATGCCCATGACGTGTACGTGTGGGATGAATTAAATCCTCATTAAATTTGATTTTTCCATTAGAAGGGGCTCGCACATGTTCTGCAGTACCCCCTGTGAATACCCCACCGGTATGAAACGTTCTTAATGTTAGTTGAGTACCCGGTTCCCCAATGGATTGACCCGCAATAATACCTACGGCTTCTCCCAATTCCACCAAATCGCCATGAGTAGGACTCCGGCCGTAACATAATCGACATATCCAAGACGTACTCCTACAAGTAAAAGGAGTTCGAATAGATATTGGTTGTGTTCGAAAGGTTATGATTCGATTGATAAGTCCAATCCCAAGATCTTGATTTCGGACGGCAATGCATCGTGGACCCATATATATATTGTCCGCTAATACACGGCCAATTAATGTGTGAATGAAAATCCTTTCTGGTATCATTCCATTTCGAGGACTCACAAAGATCCCTCGGGTAGTGCCACAATCTGTTCTACGTACAACAACGTGTTGAACTACTTCAACAAGCCTGCGTGTAAGATATCCAGCATCTGATGTTCGTACAGCAGTATCTACAACTCCTTTTCGGGCTCCATAACAAGAAATGATATATTCTGTTAAAGACAATCCTTCGCGTAAATTGCTTTGAATGGGTAAGTCAATCATTTGTGCTTGTGGATCCGACATTAATCCTCTCATGCCTACTAATTGGTGTATTTGAGATGCATTTCCTCTAGCGCCCGAAAAAGACATTATATAGACTGGATTAAAGGGTTCGGTCATCCTAAAATTAGGATTCATTTGTTGTCGCAAGTATTCACTTGTAGCATACCATATCTCAATGGATTGACGTAATTTTTCTATTGCGTGTACATTTCCATAATGATGGTGTTCTTCCAAAATGAAACTTTGGTGTTCAGCATCTTGGACTAGCCATCCCTTAGAAGGTATTGTTAAAAGATCATCAATTCCTAATGAAATGGATGTAGCAGTGGCTTGTTGGAAACCCAGAGTCTTTATTTGATCCAAGATGTGTGATGTATACGCCATTCCGAAGTGATCTATTAATCTGCTAATAAGTCGTTTAATGGCAGTTCCATCTATCACTTTATTGTGAAAGCCCAAATTGGCCCGTTCCGCCATAAATACCTCCATATTCCACTGAGTAGGGTTCGACAATGAGTTTGAGTCAATGATTGGAAAACTTCCTTTTCTCGATTTTGAGTTGCGTAGAAATTCAGGAACTATGGTCCTAGTTGAACCAAAGAAAGGATCTGAATCTCCACGGGTGTTATAGAATTTCTTAGCTGAGATCTCTATGATTAGATTGGGTACCGTCTGAGCG